TTGGAGGAAGAGGAACCCACAGGGAATGAATGGGAAGATCGAAAAGTTGGAAGAAGAAAAGATTTTTTGCTTAGACGCATGGAATTGGCTAAGCATTTTATTCGAACAAATATAGAACCAAAATGGATGGTTTTGTGTCTATTACCAGTTCTTCCTCCTGAGTTGAGACCAATCTATCATATAGATGAGGATAAACTAGTGACCTCGGATATTAATGAAATCTATAGAAGAATTATCTATCGGAATAATACTCTTACAGATCTATTAACAACAAGTATAGCTACGCCAGAAGAATTAATAATATCTCAGGAAAAATTGCTACAAGAAGCCGTGGATGCACTTCTTGATAATGGAATCTGCGGACAACCAATGAGGGATGATCATAATAGAGTTTACAAGTCGCTTTCAGATGTAATTGAAGGCAAAGAAGGAAGAGTTCGCGAGACTCTGCTTGGTAAACGGGTCGATTATTCAGGGCGGTCCGTGATTGTCGTGGGCCCTTCACTTTCATTACATCGATGTGGATTGCCTCGCGAAATAGCAATAGAACTTTTCCAGGCATTTGTAATTCGTGACCTAATTAGAAAACATCTTGCTTCGAACATAGGAGTTGCTAAGAGTCAAATTCGGAAAAAAAAACCGATTGTATGGGAAATACTTCAGGAAATTCTGGATGACCATCCTGTATTGCTGAATAGAGCGCCTACTCTGCATAGATTAGGCATACAGGCATTCCTCCCCGTTTTAGTGGAAGGGCGCGCTATTTGTTTACATCCATTAGTTTGTAAGGGCTTCAATGCAGACTTTGACGGGGATCAAATGGCTGTTCATGTGCCTTTATCTTTGGAGGCTCAAGCAGAGGCGCGTTTACTTATGTTTTCTCATATGAATCTTTTGTCTCCAACTATTGGGGATCCGATTTCGGCACCAACTCAAGATATGCTTAGTGGACTCTATGTCTTAACGAGTGGAAATCGTCGGGGTATTTGTGTAAATAGGTATAATCCATGTAATCGTAGAAACTATCAAAATGAAGATAATAACTATAAGTATACAAAAAAAAAAGAACCCTTTTTTTGTAATCCCTATGATGCAATTGGAGCTTATCGGCAAAAACGAATCAATTTAGGTAGTCCTTTGTGGCTGCGGTGGCGACTAGATCAACGCGTTATTGCTGCAAGAGAAGCTCCCATCGAAATTCACTATGAATCTGTGGGGACCTATTATGAGATTTATGGACACTATCTAATAGTACGAAGTATAAAAAAAGAAATTCTTTATATATATATTCGAACCACTCTTGGTCATATTTCCCTTTATCGAGAAATAGAAGAAGCCATACAGGGGTTTTGGCAGGGCTGTTGTAATTCTATGCTACCAACGGGAATTCGAGTCTCTCCGGGTTAACTAGGACCATAAGTGCAGAATTTCTACGTGAATCAAGATCTAGAAAAGGAAGTTTTCCAATCACTGACTCAAGTCCATTGTCAAATTCTACTCAGCGCAATATGGAGGTACTGATGGCAGAACGGCCCACTCAGGTCTTTCACAATAAAGTGATAGACGGAACTGCCATGAAACGGCTTATTAGTCGATTTATTGATCACTATGGAATAGGATATACATCACATATCCTGGATCAAGTAAAGACTCTGGGTTTTCGACAAGCTACCGCCGCATCCATTTCATTAGGAATTGATGATCTTTTAACAATACCTTCTAAAAGATGGCTAGTTCAAGACGCTGAACAACAAAGTTTTATTTTGGAAAAACACCATCATTATGGGAATGTACACGCGGTAGAAAAATTACGTCAATCGATCGAAATATGGTATGCCACAAGTGAATATTTGCGACAAGAAATGAATCCTAATTTTCGGATGACCGATCCTTTTAATCCAGTCCATATAATGTCTTTTTCGGGAGCCAGAGGAAATGCATCTCAGGTACATCAATTAGTAGGTATGAGAGGATTAATGTCGGATCCCCAAGGGCAAATGATTGATTTACCCATTCAAAGCAATTTACGCGAAGGACTGTCTTTAACAGAATACATTATTTCTTGCTACGGAGCCCGTAAAGGGGTTGTGGATACCGCTATCCGAACATCAGATGCAGGATATCTCACGCGCAGACTTGTTGAAGTAGTTCAACACATTGTTGTACGTCGAACAGATTGCGGCACCGTTCGAGGTATTTCTGTAAGTCCTCGAAATGGAATGATGGCGGACAGGATTTTTATCCAAACATTAATTGGCCGTGTATTAGCAGATGATATATATATAGGTTCGCGATGTATTGCTACTAGAAATCAAGATATTGGGGTTGGACTTGTCAGTAGATTCATAACTTTTAGAGCACAACCAATCTCTATTCGAACCCCCTTTACTTGTAGGAGTACATCTTGGATTTGTCAATTATGTTATGGCCGGAGTCCAGCTCATGACGACCTGGTCGAATTGGGAGAAGCCGTAGGTATTATTGCAGGTCAATCTATTGGAGAACCGGGCACTCAATTAACATTAAGAACTTTTCATACCGGCGGAGTATTTACAGGGGGTACTGCAGAACATGTGCGAGCCCCTTCTAATGGAAAAATAAAATTCAACGAGGATTTGGTTCACCCGACACGTACACGTCATGGACATCCTGCTTTTCTATGTTCTAGAGATTTGTATGTAACTATTGAGAGTGAAGATATTATACACAATGTGTGTATTCCGCCCAAAAGTTTTCTTTTAGTTCAAAACGATCAATATGTAGAATCAGAACAAGTGATTGCTGAGATTCGCGCGAGAACATCCACTTTGAATTTGAAAGAGAAGGTTCGAAAACATATTTATTCTGACTCAGAAGGCGAAATGCACTGGAATACTGATGTGTACCATGCACCTGAATTTACATATGGTAATATTCATCTCTTACCAAAAACAAGTCATTTATGGATATTATTAGGGGAGCCCTGGAGATACAGTCTAGGCCCCTGTTCGATCCACAAGGATCAAGATCAAATGAACGCTTATTCTCTTTCTGTCAAGCCAAGATATATTGTTAACCCCTCAGTAACTAATAATCAAGTGAGACACAAATTTTTTAGTTCGTATTTTTCTGGTAAAAATCAAAAAGGAGATAGGATTCCTGATTATTCAGAACTGAATCGAATGACATGTACGGGTCGTTGTAATCTCAGATATCCGGCCATTCTCGACGGTAATTCTGATTTATTGGCAAAGAGACGAAGAAATAGATTCATCATCCCATTCGAATCGATTCAAGAAGGCGAGAACCAACTAATACCTTCTTCAGGTATCTCAATGGAAATCCCCAGAAATGGTATTCTCCGTAGAAATAGTATTCTTGCTTATTTCGATGATCCTCGATATATAAGAAAGAGCTCAGGGCTTACTAAATATGAGACTAGAGAACTAAATTCAATCGTCAACGAAGAGGATTTGATTGAGTATCGAGGAGTCAAGGTATTTTGGCCAAAATACCAAAAGGAAGTAAATCCATTTTTTTTTATTCCCGTGGAAGTCCACATTTTGGCCGAATCTTCTTCCATAATGGTACGGCACAATAGTATTATTGGGGCAGATACACAAATCACTTTCAATAGAAGAAGTCGGGTAGGCGGATTGGTCCGAGTGAAGAAAAAAGCAGAAAAAATGAAACTGATAATCTTTTCTGGAGATATCCATTTTCCTGGAAAGACAAATAAGGCATTCCGATTGATACCGCCAGGAGGGGGAAAACCAAATTCCAAAGAATACAAAAAATTGAAAAATTGGCTCTATATCCAACGAATGAAACTTTCCAGGTATGAAAAAAAGTATTTTGTTTTGGTTCAACCTGTAGTCCCATATAAAAAAACGGATGGTATAAATTTAGGAAGACTTTTCCCGCCGGATCTCTTGCAGGAAAGTGATAATCTACAACTTCGAGTTGTCAATTATATCCTTTATTACGACCCAATTCTTGAAATTTGGGACACAAGTATTCAATTAGTTCGGACTTCTTTAGTGTTGAATTGGGACCAAGACAAAAAAATCGAAAAGGCCTGTGCTTCCTTTGTTGAAATAAGGATAAAGGGTTTGCTTAGATATTTTCTAAGAATCGACTTAGCTAAGTCACCTATTTCTTATACCGGAAAAAGGAACGATCTGTCGGGTTCAGGATTGATCTCTGAGAATGGATCAGATCGCGCTAATGTCAATCCATTTTCTTCCATTTATTCCTATTCCAAGGTAAGGATTAAAGAATCCCTTAATCCAAATCAAGGAACTATCCATACGTTGTTGAATCGAAATAAGGAATCTCAATCTTTGATAATTTTGTCATCATCCAATTGTTTTCGAATAGGCCCATTCAACGATGTAAACTCTCCCAATGTGATAAAAGAATCAATCAAAAAGAACCCCCTAATTCCAATTAGGAATTCGTTGGGCCCGTTAGGAACAGGTTTTCCAATTTATAATTTTGATTTATTTTCCCATTTAATAACCCATAATCAGATCTTGGTAACTAACTATTTGCAACTTGACAATTTCAAACAGATTTTTCAAATACTTAAATATTATTTACTGGATGAAAATGGTCAAATTTATAATCCCTATTCATGCAGTAACATCATTTTGAATCCATTCCATTTGAATTGGTATTTTCTCCATTACAATTATTGTGAAGAGACATCTCCAATCGTTAGTCTTGGGCAGTTTCTTTGTGAAAATGTATGTATAGCCAAAAAAGGACCGCATTTAAAATCGGGTCAAGTTCTAATTGTTCAAGTTGACTCTGTGGTAATACGATCAGCTAAGCCTTATTTGGCTACTCCAGGAGCAACTGTTCATGGACATTATGGGGAAATCCTTTACGAAGGCGATACATTAGTTACATTTATATATGAAAAATCAAGATCTGGTGATATAACGCAAGGTCTTCCAAAAGTGGAACAGGTGTTAGAAGTGCGTTCGATTGATTCAATATCGATGAATCTCGAAAAG